AATCTTTTACTTACCTTTTTTTCCACCAAGAACGTTTTCTGAAACTTTTTGACCCCCGAATTTGGAGTCTCCTCCTTTCGGGTTCACCAAGCAACCGATCTTTCACGAGCAAAGTTGTAGTACTGGTTAAGGGTGTAGTACTGATTCTAGTAGCGGTCCTTATATCTCGTATGCACCATCAAACTATGGTCGAAAGAAAAAATCTCTATTTGAGGGGGCTTCTTCCTCTACCTATGAATTCCATTGGACCCAGAAATGATGCATTGTTTCGTTCTTCCCATAGGTTGGTTGTTTCGCTCCTGTATCTTCCAAAAGGGAAAAAGATCTCTGAGAGTGGTTTCATGGATCCGAAAGGGAGTCCTTGGGTTCTCCCAATAACTCAAAAGTGTATCATGCCTGAATCTAACTGGGGTTCGCGGTGGTGGAGGAACTGGATCGGAAAAAATAGGGATTCTAGTTGTAAGATATCGAAAGAAACCCTAGCTGGAATTGAGATCTCATTCAAAGAGAAAGATATCCAATATCTGGAGTTTCTTTTTGTATCCTATACGACGGATGATCCGATCGCGCTCGGCAGGGACCACGATTGGGAATGGTTTGATGGCCTGTCTCCGAGGAAGAAGCGAAACAGAATCAACTTGAATTCGGGACAGCGATTCGAAATCTTAGTGAAACACTGGATTTGTTATCTCATGCCTGCTTTTCGTGAAAAAAGACCAATGGAAGGGAAGGGTTTCTTCAAACAACAGGGATCAGATTTTTTGAGGACGGTATCGAGAGAGAATTGGATTTGGTTAGACAATGTGTGGTTGGTAAACAAGGATCGGTTTTTTCGCAAGGTACGGAATGTCTCGTCAAATATTCACTCTGATTCCACAAGATCTAGTTTCGTTCAAGGAACGGATTCTAGCCAATTGAAAGGATCTTCGGATCAATCCAGAGATGCTTTCGATTCCATTAGGAATGAGGATTCGGAATCTCACACATTGATCAATCAAAGAGAGATTCAACAACTCAAAGAAAGATCGATTCTTTTGGATTGGGATCCTTCCTTTCTTCAAACGGAAGGAACCGAGATAGAATCAGACCGATTCCCGAACAGCCTTTCTGGAGATTCCTCAATGTCCCGGCTATTCGCGGAACGTGAGACGCAGATGATTCGTCATCTGCTTCCGGAAGAAATCGAAGAATTTCTTGGGAATCCTACAAGATCAATTCGTTCTTTTTTCTCTGACAGATGGTCAGAACTTCATCTGGGTTCGAATCCTACTGAGAGGTCCGATCCTAAATTGTTGAAGAAACAACACGATGTTTCTTTTGTCCCTTCCAGGCGATCGGAAACGAAAGAAATAGTGGATCTCTTCAAGATAATTCCGTATTTACAAAAGACCATCTCAATTCATCCTATTTCATCAGATCCGGGATGTGATAGGGTTCCGAAGTATGAACCGGATCTGGACAGTTCCAATAAGATTTCATTCTTGACCCAAAATCCATTTTTGGATTTCTTTCATCTATTCCATGACCGGAACAGGGTGGGGTACACGTTACACCACGATTTTGAATCCGAAGAGAGATTTTCAAAAATGGCAGATCTACTCATTCTATCAATCACCGAGCCGGATCTGGTGTATGATTATGATAGGGTATTTTTTCCCTTTTCTGAGGGATTCCACTCCGGGGATGAATCGAAAAAGAAATCTTTATTGGTTGTACCTCCTATTTTTTCTGAAGATCCAAAACCAAAAAGAGTGGTATTTGCTAGCAACAACATAATGGAGGCATTCAATCCATATAGATTGATCCGAAATCTGATTCAAATCCAATATAGCACCTATGGGTACATAAGAAATGTATCAAATCGATTCTTTTTACTGTTACTGAATCGATCCGATCGCAACTTCGACTATGGAATGAAAGGGGATCCAATAGGAAGTAAGACTCTGAATCATAGAACTAGAATGAAATATACGATCAACCAGCATCTCTCGAATTTGAAAAAGAGTCAGAAGAAAGGGTCCGACCCTCTTAGTTCTCGAACCGAGAGATCCATGAATCGGGATCCTAATGCATATAGATACAAATGGACCCAAAATTTCCAGGAACATTTGGAACATTTCATTTCTGAGGCTACGAGGCGTTTTCAATTTCAAGTAGTGTTCGATCGATATCATCATCATCGAGATCGATTCTGTATTCATCGATCTCGATATCGATTCCGTATTCATCTGAATCGATTAGGTATTCATCGATCTCGATTCCGTATTCATCTGAATCGATTCCGTATTCATCTGAATCGATTCCGTATTTCTCTGAATCGAGATCGCTTCTGTATTCATCTGAATCGCTTCCGTATTTCTCTGAATCGCTTCCGTATTCATCTGAATCGATTCCGTATTCATCTGAATCGATTCTGTAGTCATCTGAATCGATTCCGTAGGAATCCGACTCAATATTTGATTGATTTGGGCGAGTTTATGGCGAAACTGTCGAAGTCACATCCCTTTTTGACGAAGTCACCTCGTTTCCTTTTGTCGAAGGCATTCTTATTTTTCTCGAATTCACTTCCCTTTTGGTCGAAGTCACTTCTCTTTTTTTTGTCGAAGTCACTTCTCTTTTTGTCCTTTTTGTCGAAGTCACTTCCCTTTTTCTTTGTGAGTATCGGAAGTTCCCCCATTCCTGGGTCTGAGATTCCCATCTATATCTATGAATTGAAAGGGCCGAATGATCCACTCTGCAATCAGTTGTTAGAATCAATAGGTGTTCAAATCGTTCCTTTTAATAAACGGAAACCCTTCTTATTGGATGATCATGATTCTTCCAAAAAATCGAAATTCTTGATCAATGGAGGCACAATATCACCATTTTTGTTCAATAAGACAAAATGGATGATTGACTCATTCCCTACTAGAAAGAATTGCAGGAACGATTTTGATAACACGGATTCCTATTTCTCAATGACATCCCACGATCGAGACAATTGGCTGAATCCCGTGAAACCATTTCATCGAAGTTCATTGATATCTTCTTTTTCTAAAGCAAATCGACTTCGATTCTTGAATAATCCACATCACTCCTGGTTCTATTGTACCAAAAGATTCCCTTTTTATGTGGAAAAGGCCCTTCTCAAGAATTCGGATCTTACGTATGGACAATTCCTCAATATCTTGTTCATTCGCAACAAAAGATTTTCTTTGTGCGTCGGTAAAAAAAAACATGTTTTTTGGGAGCGAGATACGATTTCCCCAATCGAATCACAGGTATCTAAGATATTCCTACCTAAGGATTTGCCACAAAGTGGTGACGAAACGTATAACTTGTACAAATCTTTCCATTTTCCAATGCGATCCGATCCATTCGTTGGTAGAGCTATTTATTCGATCGCAGACATTTCTGGAACACCTCTAACAGAGGGACAAATAGTCCATTTTGAAAGAACGGATTGTCCACCTCTTTCAGATATGCATCTATCTGATTCCGAAGGGAAGCAGTATCTCAATTTCAATTCAAACATGGGTTTGATTCACACTTCATGTGCTGAGAAATCCAAAAAGAGGAAAAAACGGAGTCTTAGGTTTAAGAAACGGGAGATGGATAGAACCCTTCAACGAGAGCGTGCTTTTTCAAATCTCTCAAAATGGAATCTGTTCCAACCATATATACCGTGGTTCTTTACTTTGACAGGGTTCAAATATCTAAAATTCGCCCTTTTAGATCCTTTTTCAAACCTAGTGAGCAGTCACATATCTATTTTTCAGGATATTCTGGAGACATCATGGTGGATTCTTCAGACAAAATTGTGGGCGATTCTTTCAAACTGGAATCTCAGTGAGATTTCGAGTCATTGTTTACAGACTCTTCTTCTGTCCGCAGAACTGATTCATCGAAATAATGAGTCACCCCTATGGCTGAGATCATCAAATGCTCGGGAGTTCCTCATCCTTTTCCTTCTTCTTGTTGCTGGATATCTCGTTGGTACACATCTTCTCTTTGTTTCCCGAGCCTTTAGTGAGTTACAGACGGATTTCAAAAAGATCAAATCTTTGATGATTCCATCATACATGATTGAGTTGCAAAAACTTCTGGATAGGTATCCTCCATCTGAGCAGAATTCTTTCTGGTTAAAGAATCTCTTTCTAGTTGCTCTGGAACAATTAGTCTATTTTCTAGAAGCAATATGGGGTTCTGCTTTTAACATGCTATTGGGTGGCGGTCCCACTTATGGGTTCAAATCCATAGGTTCTAAGAAGAAATTTTGGAATAGGAATCTCATGGGTATCATGGATTTCCTAAGGATCATACCAAATCCTATCAATCGAATCACTTTTTCGAGAAATACGAGACATCTAAGTCGTACAAGTAAAGAGATCTATTCATTGATAAGAAAAAACGTGAACGTTGAGTGGATTGATTATCGAAAGAAACTCGAATCCTGGGTCGCGACCAGTGATGTGATTGAGGATGAAGAAAGAGAATTCTTGGTTCAGTTGTTCACCTTAACGACAGAAAAAAGGATGGATCAAATGCTATTGATTCTGACTCATAGTGATGGTTTATCAAAGAATGACTCTAGTTATCAAATGGTTGAACAACAGGGATCAATTTACTTACGATACGTAGTTGACATTCATCAAAAGGATCTAATGAATTATGAGTTCAATAGATCCTGTTTAGCAGAAAGACGGATATTCCTTGCTCATTTTCAGACAATCACTTATTCACAAACCTCGTGTGGGGCTACTCGTTTTCATTTCCCATCTCATGGAAAACCCTTTTCGCTCCGCTTACCCCTATCCCCCTCTAGGGGTATTTTAGTGATAGGTTCGATAGGAACTGGACGATCCTATTTGGTCAAATCCCTCGCGACAAACTCCTATCTTCCTTTCATTACGGTAGTTCCAAACAAGTTCCTGGATCCCAATTACATTCCTTATCAGTATCAATTCGATCCTTTTGATAGTGAGCCTGAGGATCTTGCTAATGAGTATAACGATCTTTCTTATGGGTATCTTGAGAGTCTTGATATGCTGGATGTTGATGAGAGTGACGATATCGATAGCGATAGCGATAGCGATGATGACCTTGATATCGATGATATAAAGCTGCTAAATGCGCGACCTGAGGATAGACTACTACTAGATCCATTTAGTATCCGCATTCCATTGGAAATAGCAAAAGCAATGTCCCCTTGCATACTTTGGATTCCAAACATTCATGATCTGTCTGTGCGTGCGTCGAATACCTTATCCCTCGGTCTATTAGTGAACTCTCTCTCCAGGGATTGTGAAAGATGCTCCACTAGCAATATCCTTGTTATTGCTTCGACTCATATTCCCCAAAAAGTGGATCCCGCTCTAATAGCTCCGAATAAATTAAATACATGCCTTAAGCTACAAAGGCTTATGATTCCACAACAACGAAAGCACTTTTTCACTCTTTCATATACTAGGGGATTTCACTTGGAAAAGAAACTGTCCCATCCTAATGGATTCGGGTCCATAACCATGGGTTCCAGTGTACGAGATCTTGTAGCACTTACGAATGAGGCCCTATCCATTAGTATTGCACAGAAGAAATCCATTATAGACACTCATACAATTCGATCTGCTCTTCATAGACAAACTTGGGATTTTCGAGCCAAGGTAAGACCGGTTCAGGATCATGGGATCCTTTTCTATCAGATTGGAAGGGCTATTGCACAAAATGTACTTCTAAGGAATGGCCCCATAGATCCTATATCTATCTATCTGAAGAAGAGATTCCCTACGGGTTCTTATTTGTCCAACTGGTACTTCGAGCTTGCAACGAGCATGAAGAGATTAACGATACTTCTTTATCTTTTGAGTTGTTCTGCCGGATCGGTCGCTCATGATCTTTGGTCTCTACCCGGACCCGATGAAAAAAATGAGATAATTTCTGATTTGGTTGAGACTGATTCTGCTCTAGTTCGTGGCCTATTAGAAGTATTCGAAGGAGAAGGCACTCTGGTGGGATCCTCTCGGACAGAAAAAGATGGCAGTCAGTTTGCTAATGATCGAGTGACATTGCTTCTTCGGTCTGAACGAAGGAATCCCTTAGATATGATGAAAAATGGATTTTGTTCTAGCGTTGATCAGAAATTTCTCTATGAAAAAGACGAATCGGAGTTTGAATTGGAAGACGGGGTTCTATTTAGAGAAAGAGACCGCGACCTGCAACAGATAGAGGAGGATTTCTTCAATGACATAGTTTGGTCTCCTAGAATATGGTACCCCGATCTATTTGGTTGGATCGAAAGTCCCAATGAATTGGGATTTCCCTATTGGGCCAGGTCATTTTTGGGCACGCGGATCATTTCTGATCAAGAGAATGATTGGGACCCTGCGAATCCATTCTTTTGGGATGCGCCTGTGTTTTCACGTCGAGAATTCTTTGCAGATCAAGAGATGTCAAAGGGGTTTCTTATTTACCTAACAAAGGAGATGCGTAAAAGCTTGTTCATCAAGAATACGCAAGAAAATAACTTCGAATTGTTGATTCATCGCCAGAGATGTCAGAGAACCAATAGTTCATTATCTAATGGGTCTTTCCGTTCTAATACTCTATCCGAGAGTTATCAGTATTTATCAAATCTGTTCCTATCTAACGGAACGCTAGTGGATCAAATGACAAAGACATTGTTGAGAAAGAGATGGCTTTTCCCGGATGAGATGAACCATTTGATTCATTTAACAGGAGAAAGATTTCCCATTCCTTAGCCGAAAAGATAGGTGGCCATGAAAGGGGGATTAAGTGGAACCGAATTGACCGGTTGGTAGAGTCGTGGAAATACTCGTTTCTTCCCTATTTTTGGCCTTAGCTACATGGCACTGCTACTGCGGAAACATGGAAGAATGGAAATCTTAGATCAAAACACGATGTCTGTATGGATGGTATGAACTGCCTAAACAAGAATTCTGGAACGGCGAACAACCAGAGCCTATTACTCAGACTCACTACATCCAAAAATTTCCATTAATGAAACATGGAAATCCGTTGGAAAATAAAAAAGATGCATGTCCGATGAAAGGGTTGTTGCTATCTGCTCCAATAACGAATCATTGGTTTCACTGAATCACTCAAAAATTCACGGAATAACTAAAGAAAATAGATAGACCTTTCTCTTCGTCTCCGGTCGATGGATCTTCTCAATTGGAAGATCTCCTATATGGCTAAGAAAGATTCCAGTTGACCGAGCCTAATTCGAATTGTTTTGTTCCGAAGGAACGATATTCACGGGGCCGGTTCGTCCGATTCAGATATTCACGACCAAGAGGTACTGGATTCTCTTTCGGATAGGCCCCGAAAGGGGAAGGAAGGCTGGAATGCCAACGGACGTCTATTATCGAATTCACCTGACCCGAGAGTACCCATTTTTGGTGGGAACGTCCAGCGCCAAAGTCACTGAATGGGTAAGGCGCCCATCCAATCCCTCAAACGGCCTATGGAATGTACTTTCTGGGTTACGGGCGAGCATTTCTT